CTTTTCATGCTTTTTCTCTTAAATCAAAAAAATAAGCAATTCTATAGGTTTGAATAAAAATTTGATTGATGATTTCATATAATTGCTATGCTTAGTGTGCGACTCGTTGGTTTTTTTTTATAGGATAGAATTCCAAAAAAATGGACAGACCCCTACTGTGAACTAATAACTATATAACTAATAACCAACTCATCGTTTCACATTATCTGGATACAAAAAAGCAGTCAAGATATGATATATTGGTCATATCATTGTAGCAACTGAAATCTTTCTTACATAAAGAAAAAAAATAAATCTGATTATGATATAAAAAAAGTATGCAGATAAAGGAAAGGTTGAGAGAAAGAAAGAAAAAGAATATCAATGATATAGGATTCCAATATATGTAAGGTTTATGAGTCATCTCATAAAAGGCAGTGTAATAAAGCATCAATACTGATTCATCCATAAGTATATGAATCTATTCATAGAAAAAAATCAAGAGCCTCGAGCCAATAAAGACTAAAAAGATTGACTCAAGAACAAATTTCATGAGGGGCTCCATTGTAGAATTCAAACCTAACCATTAATTGCGAAGCGACGGGAACGATGGAACCTATGAATACGTAAGATTCTATTGAAAAATGAATCCTAATAATTCATTAGGTAGGATGGCGGAACGAACCAGGGACCAATTCATTTATTCCGAGAATTCATGAGCTAACCCTACAACTAAAATAGATATTGAAAGAGTAAATATTCGCCCGCGAAGGTTTTTATTAGATTACTCAATCTTGTTCGATCCAATATAATAATATGATCAAAGGCAAAACAAAATAAAGATTCGTTAGAAAAAAACCACATTATCTCACTATCTAGAAATAGAAATAATTATCTAGAAAAAAAAAATACATGTTTAAGTATATATCCAAACAAGATATAGAAATTTCTAATAGATTAGATGAAATCTCAAAGAATCCATGATTCCGTATATTTTCATAAAATTCTCAAATTCGAATCGTTTCATTCGCGATGAGCCGGATGAGAAGAAACTCTCATGTCCGGTTCTGTAGTAGAGATGGAATTGAGAAAGAACCATCAACTATAACCCTAAAAGAACCAGATTTCGAAAACAACATAGAGGAAGAATGAAAGGAATATCTTATCGAGGTAATCGTATTTGTTTCGGTAAATATGCTCTTCAGGCACTTGAACCCGCTTGGATCACATCTAGACAAATAGAAGCAGGGCGACGAGCAATGACAAGAAATGTGCGCCGTGGTGGAAAAATATGGGTACGTATATTTCCAGACAAACCAGTTACGGTAAGACCTACGGAAACACGTATGGGTTCGGGTAAAGGATCTCCCGAATATTGGGTAGCTGTCGTTAAACCAGGTCGAATACTTTATGAAATGGGCGGAGTAGCAGAAAATATAGCCAGAAAGGCTATTTCAATAGCGGCGTCCAAAATGCCTATACGAACTCAATTTATTATTTCGGGATAGGAACGTAGAACCAAAGAAAAGAAGTCTTGGGGATAAAAAAAAATTGCAGGTTTCTTTTTGACAAACAATATTTCTTTTTTTTTTTACTTCGCCCTTTGGATTAACATTGAAAGAACAGATTCAAAAATGATATGATTCAACCTCAAAGCCATTTGAATGTAGCGGATAACAGCGGGGCCCGAGAATTAATGTGTATTAGAATCATAGGAGCTAGTAATCGCCGATATGCTCATATCGGTGACATTATTGTTGCTGTGATCAAGGAAGCATTACCAAACACACCTCTAGAAAGATCAGAGGTGATCAGAGCTGTAATTGTACGTACTTGTAAAGAACTTAAACGTGACAACGGTATGATAATACGATATGATGATAATGCTGCAGTTGTGATTGATCAAGAAGGAAATCCAAAAGGAACTCGAGTTTTTGGTGCGATTGCCCGAGAATTGAGACAGTTAAATTTCACTAAAATAGTTTCATTAGCACCTGAGGTATTATAAGATGAGATCATACGTAATATAGTTATATTATACATAGTATTTGGATGAAATAGAGTAATTAGTGGATTAGGTTGTATCGGACGCATATCCCTTTATTTAATAACAAAAATATAAAAATTAAAAAATAAATAAAAAATAGCATGTTGATTATATCAAAAATGGGAGGCAACCAAAATTTTAGTTTATCATGGGTAGGGACACTATTGCTGACATAATAACCTCTATACGAAATGCTGACATGAATAGAAAAGGGACGATTCAAATAGCATCCACTAACATCACGGAAAACATTGTTAAAATACTTTTAAGAGAAGGTTTTATCAAAAACGTGAGGAAGCATCAGGAAAACAACAAATATTTTTTGGTTTTAACCCTACGACATAGAAGGAATAGGAAAGGACCCTATCGAACTATTTTAAATTTAAAACGTATCAGTAGGCCTGGCCTACGAATCTATTCGAACTATCAACGAATTCCTAGAATTTTAGGCGGGATGGGGATTGTAATTCTTTC